AAGTACCTTGTGTCGGAATTGAAAAGTTCTATGTCTCGAAGTCGAATTTTTAGTATGATCTTTTTTATCACCAGTGTCTACTATTTAGGCAGAGTACCGTCGCCTATTTTAACTAAGAAACTGAAAGATATCCCCCAAAAAAAAAAGGGGGGGGAAGAAGCTGATATAGAAGAAGCTGATATAGAAGAAGCTGATATAGAAGAAGAAACAACTTTCGGGACTAAACAGGAAGAAGAGGAATTCAAAGAAAAACTTAAAAATAAAAAGAAAGACCCCTTCTGGTTTGAAAAACCTCTTGTGACTCTTCTTTTTGACTATAAACGATGGAATCGTCCATTGCGATATAGGAATATGAAAGAGGAAGATGAAAAACGTAAAAAGAAAGAGGAAGATGAAAAACGTAAAAAGAAAGAGGAAGATGAAAAACGTAAAAAGAAAGAGAAAAAAATTTTGAGAATTCTTATTTTGAGAGCTCGTCTGGACGAGGAACTTGAAAAACGTAAAAAGGCAGAGAAAAAAATGAAAGAGAAAACATTTTTTAGAACTATTATAGAACAACCCCCGGATTATGACTTCGGGGCATCCACGTACAATCCACAAAATAAAACTAAATTAATAATGTCGCGTATGCGCGAAGCTACTCTGCGGTGGATTAACCATTCTGATTATGAGTGGTGGATTAACCATTGTGATTCTGAAGAGAACAAGAAATAAAGGGAAGTTCCAATTTTGTTAACTAAAAAAAAAAGGGGGGGTTGAAGATCGACTGCAGTTACTAATTCATGATCTGGCATGTACAGAATGAAAACTTCAAATTTTTTTATTTACTATATATTATATATAGTAAATAAAAAAAAATTGATACATAAAATAAATACAAGAAGAGATAAAAAGAAATTCGTCCGCGCCCTATATATTTTATCCCCTCTCCTACAAAGAAACTTGTAACACCAATTCCATTAGTAATTCCATCAATTACTTGTCGATCAAAAAAGGAAATTAGTTCAGCTAACCCTCTTATACCCCTAGTTAAGGTTGTTGAATAAAAACTGTCAATGTAACCACGATTATATGACCAATTATATATCACATTTATTATTTGTTCCCAGAAACTTCTCTTAGGACCTATTTTTAGAAATGAATTAATTAAGTCTAAATTTTGAAAAGTTGAAAAAACAGGCTTATATAAGAGAGACGCTATAAATATTCCGAAAGACGCGATAGTTACCGAAAAAATCATATTTGTAAAAAAATCATACCAATCCACAGAATTACTCGAGTTTGAATGTAAAAGATTTATCGACGGAGTTAACCATTTGGATAATACATCAAAATATATGCCCCCTTGATCAGGAGCAAAAGGAATTCCTATAAATCCGATGAATAAAGTAAATAATACCAATACAAGAAGTGGCAATAGCATAGTATTATCTGATTCATGGGGGTACTGGGAAAGCTTTTTATTGGAAAAATGAGTAATAGTAATAAGGGATCGCATTTTATTTCTTACATTACCATCAATTGCATACGTTTTTTTTGAAAAAAGCAAAGCACTTTCCTTATTATTGATTGATGATAAAACAAAATTTTGTTTTATCGCTTTCGACCCTTCTTTGCCCCATATAGAGATTGAATAGCCCAAGCTATTTTGTTTGCCACTGAAATTTTTCAAATGGACATTTAAATGCCCTTCAAAAGTAAGTAAATATATTCGAAACATATAAAATGCAGTTAATCCTGCTGTGAAACAAGCTATTATCGCGAAAATGGGTGAATACAACCAACTATCATTAAGAATAATGTCTTTGGACCAAAAACAAGCAAGAGGTGGAATACCGCAAATGGAAAGTGTACCTAATAAAAAGGTAGTTTTTGTAATTGGCACATATTTTGTTAAGCCTCCCATAAGAGCCATATTCTGACTTTTATCTGGCGAATATCCAATAATGGTTTCCATTGAGTGAATAATCGATCCGGATCCTAAAAATAATAATGCTTTCGAATAGGCATGCGTAATTAAATGAAATAAAGCAGCTCGATAAGATCCCATACCTAAAGCTAACATAGTATAACCCAATTGAGACATTGTAGAATAGGCTAAACTTTTCTTAATATCTTTTTGAGCAAGAGCCAAAGTGGCTCCGAATAGTATTGTTATTATACCTACCAAAGAAATCAAATTCATTACGTAAGGTAGAGTGGTAAAAAGAGGAAGAAATCGAGCTACAAGAAAAATTCCCGCTGCTACCATAGTAGCAGCGTGGATAAGAGCTGAAATAGGAGTAGGCCCTTCCATAGCATCGGGTAACCATACATGAAGGGGGAATTGTGCCGATTTCGCAACTGCACCGACGAATAATAGGGAGGCACACAAAGTAAGAAATTCGGAATTGACTCCATCATTAGCAATTAAGTTATTGGTTATTTCGAACAAATCCCGAAATTCGAAACTACCCGTTATAAAATAAAAACCTAGGATTCCTAATAATAAACCAAAATCCCCTACACGATTAGTTACAAAGGCTTTTTGGCAAGCATTTGCCGCAATTGGTCGTGTGAACCAAAACCCTATTAATAAATAGGAACACATTCCAACCAATTCCCAAAAAATATAAATTTGTATCAAATTGGAACTAGTAACTAATCCCAACATGGAAGCATTGGAAAAACTCATATAAGCAAAAAATCTCAAATAGCCTTGATCATGAGACATATAATTGTCACTATAAATAAGAACCATTATTCCAACAGTAGTAATTAATATTAACATAATGGACGTAAGTGGATCGATCAAGTAACCAAATTCTAAAGAAAAATCATTATGGATAGTCCAGGACCATACGTATTGATATATAAAACTGCCATTCATTTGTTGAATAGACAGATCGGCTGAAAAAATCATAATGATACTTAGTAATAAAATACTAGGAAAGGCCCATATACGACGAAGACTTTTTGCTGCTGTAGGGACAACGAGAAGTCCGATTCCTATTGCTATAGGAACTGGAAGTGGAACCCAAGGTATGATCCATGCATATTGAGATGTATATGCCATAATAAATTTTTTTTTTTTTTTTTTTTTTTATTGTTTCCAATTCACCAGTTTTTATCTCTTTCGGAAAGAGAAAGTAATAAAAAAAAATCAAGATATCAAAGAGTTCAAATATAATTTTAAATTGTAATCATTATGATTTTTTATTCTTTCAAAAGATAAACATTTCAACTATTCAAATCAAGAAGTTACTATTGGTCAAATGATAAGATAAAGTCATTGGAAAAAATTACTAGTTAGTGATTAACTAAGATATTTAGAAAAATAGAAAATATAAGATTATAAACCATTCCATTATTATGATTACGAAAATTTATATCTCTAAAAATATCTATAGAATAGGGAAAAATAATTATATCAAAAAGTAAAATGAAAGTATTTGATTCTAGTATGAATCATAATATCCGCCAAGAACTTAACCAGATAAACAGAAAAAACTTTATTATTTTAATAAAATTATCCGGAATCATTAACTAATTAGTTGTGGAACTCATTGAGTTGCTTACGCTCCTTCCAACCAATCAAATAAATTTTGTTTATGGGAACTCTAGGAGATCTGTCATTTTGTTATCCTTGACCTCAGTTCTAATATAACTGAAATAAGAAAGTACGAAAAATGTTCTTTATTTTCAAGTCAGGTATCTCTTAACCAATTAACTACTAACTCATTCTAATTTTAGAATTTTTTTTAGGTATACTTTCTTAATCAATTAGAATTACTAGAAATCAATTTTAAATTACAATAGATTTTGTAAAAAGTAGGTAAGGGTTCTGAAACTTTTCGATTAATTTTTTAAAATGAAATGTAACACGACGAGAATATCCGGAGATTCAAAATTAAAACCTTTTTGATTCTTTTATTATTAAAAAAAGCAATTCAATTTTTATAGCAGTAGAACCCGCTGAAACAGATCCGAATAAAGAGCCATAATATAATTTATATTTCGAATTTTGAACAATAGATGTCTTTCACATTTAACTATAATAAAGAGTAACCTCTTCATTTTTGAATGGCAGTTCCAAAGAAACGCACTTCTCTGTCAAAAAAGCGTATTCGTAAAAACATTTGGAAAAAAAAAGCGTATTGGGCGGCGGTAAAAGCATTTTCATTAGCAAAATCTATTTCTACCGGGAAGTCAAAAAGTTTTTTTTGCGCGACAAACAAGTAATAAAGTTTTAGAATAATCTAAATTGATATGAGTCGATGAATTGGCTAATTGAATTTAACAATTTAGTAAGAGGAATCTTACTCATTAACTAATATTCTTATTTTGAACTGATCAATAGAAAATTTTATTTGATTTTGTGATATGTAGAATAAAAATTTTTAAGTCCAAGATACGGGGGTTTTATCTCTATGTAGGTTTTTGCAGGATGGGGATTATAATCTTCCCCATCGATTTTCAAAAAAAAAATTTTTTGAGTTCTCCGCTTGGATTGAGAACAGACCTTTCTAGTTCCAATTGTTACATTCCAGAAGAGCTTAACTTAAACTGCACGAAAAACCATGACATTGTTAAAACAAAACTATCACCATTCCATAACTAAAGATTCTTCAACGTTCAAATCTAAATTCTTTTTTACTTTTTCAAGAATATTGCATTGAATTGGCTCTTTCAATCTCGACGATTGAATGTGGATGAGCTATTATAATTTCGATCACGCCGCTATGGTGAAATCGGTAGACACGCTGCTCTTAGGAAGCAGTGCTAGAGCATCTCGGTTCGAGTCCGAGTGGCGGCATCTTCGAAAAGAAATAGAATAAATCCTATAATGAATTCAATTCCAAATTTACATTCTATCGTTGAAAGACCTTTTTTTGGTTAGGATTTCTTTTTATGATATTTTTGACTTTAGAACATATATTAACTCACATCTCTTTTTCGATTATTTCTATTTTAATTACAATTTATTTGGTGACCTTATTAGTCCATGAAATGGTAGGATTGTTTAATTCGTCAGAAAAAGGACTGATAGTTACCCTTTTCTGTATAACAGGAATTTTAGCTATTCGTTGGGTTTATTCTGGGCATTTCCCTTTAAGTAATTTATTTGAATCATTAATGTTCCTTTCATGGAGTTTTTCCATTATTCATATGGTTCCCTATTTTACGAACCAAAAAAATCATTTAAGTGCAATAACCGCACCAAGTGCTATTTTTACCCAAGGCTTTGCTACTTCAGGTCTTTTAACTGAAATGCATCAATCCACAAAATTAGTACCCGCTCTCCAATCACAGTGGTTAATGATGCACGTAAGTATGATGGTATTGAGCTACGCAGCCCTTCTATGTGGCTCATTATTATCAATAGCTCTTATAGTAATTACATTTCGAAAAAATGTAAAAATATTTGGTAAAAACAAAAATATCTTAATTGGTCCATTTTCCTTTGGCGTGATTCAATATGTGAATGAAATAAACAATGTTTTACGAAACACTTTTTTTATTTCATTTAGAAATTATCATAGGTATCAATTGATTCAACAATTGGATTGTTGGAGTTGTCGTGTCATTAGTCTAGGGTTTATCTTTTTAACCATCGGTATTCTTTCAGGAGCAGTATGGGCTAATGAGGCATGGGGATCATATTGGAATTGGGATCCCAAGGAAACTTGGGCATTTATTACTTGGACTATATTCGCAATTTATTTACATACTCGAACAAATAAAAATTTGCAAGGCGTAAATTCTGCAATTGTAGCTTCTATGGGATTTCTTATAATTTGGATATGCTATTTTGGGGTAAATCTATTAGGAATAGGGTTACATAGTTATGGTTCATTCACACTAACCTCTAATTGAAGAAAAGATCTTACGAGTACAATACATAACATAGGAATCTCGTTTATAACGAGAGTTCGTAGGAGTTTTTGAGAACCATAAACATAAAATAGTTATTCACAAGGTTCTCAAAAACTCCTAATTATCTAATTAAAATAAAAAATTTTATTAGAATTTTCTTATTATCTTATTGTGTGTGTTTTTTTATTAAATTTATTTTGCATTTTTTATTTTATTGTATGTATTATTGATGAAAACTATCTATAAAAATAATTAGATAAAATAGCTTCTACCTTGTCAACTGATAGTGCAAAAACAAAATCCGGATAAATACCAATACCTATTACGGGTAGAAGGATACAGATCGAAACAAATAATTCTCGTGGTCCAGAATCTAATAAATTTGATATTGGAACATTAAATTGCTTGTATCCATAGAAAATCTGGCGTAACATCGATAATAAATAAATAGGAGTTAATATCATTCCAATTGCCGTTACAAACGTAATTAAGATTTTTGGCATTAAAAAGAATTTTTGACTAGTTATTATACTAAAAAATACTATCAATTCCGCAACAAAACCGCTCATTCCTGGCAATGCAAGAGAAGCCATTGAGAAACTACTGAACAGTGTAAAAATTTTTGGCATCGGGATAGCTATTCCCCCCATTTCGTCGAGATAAACAAGACGTATTCTATCGTAACTCGTTCCTGCTAAGAAAAAAAGTGCAGCACCGATAAATCCATGAGAAATCATTTGCAAAATGGCCCCGTTGAGTCCCGTATCCGTTATGGAACTAATTCCTATAATTGTGAAACCCATATGAGATACGGAAGAATAGGCAATTCTTTTTTTTAAATTACGTTGACCGGGAGATGTTGAAGCTGCATAGATTATTTGAAAAATGCCCATTATGATCAACCAGGGAGAAAATAAAGAATGCGCGTGGGGTAATAATTCCATATTGATCCGAACCAATCCATACGCTCCCATTTTTAATAAGATTCCGGCTAAAAGCATACAGGTACTGTAATGTGCTTCTCCATGGGTATTCGGTAACCATGTATGTAGGGGTATGATCGGCAGTTTGACAGCATAAGCAATAAAAAATCCAAAATAGAATATGATTTCTAATGCTATAGGATAGGATTGATTGGCTGAGGTTTCAAAATTTAATGTTGGTTCATTGGAACCATATAAACCCATACCTGGAACTCCCATTAAGAGAAAAATCGAGCCTCCTGCCGTGTACAAAATAAACTTTGTAGCTGAGTACAAACGTTTCTTCCCTCCCCACATGGCTAGAAGTAGGTAGACAGGAATTAATTCTAACTCCCACATGATGAAAAAAAGTAAAAGATCTCGAGAAGAAAATGATCCTATTTGACCACTGTACATTGCTAACATCAGGAAATGGAACAATCGCGAATCCCGAGTAACTGGCCAAGCCGCTAAAGTAGCTAAAGTAGTAATGAATCCTGTCAGTAAAATGGGTCCTATGGAAAGTCCATCGATTCCGAGTCTCCAGTGAAAATCAAAAAAATTAATCCATTTGAAATCCTGTTCCAATTGGATTAATGGATCGTCCAATTTAAAATGATAAGAAAATGCATAGGTGGTTAAAAGGAGTTCTAATAAACAAATAGAAATAGTATACCACCTGATTACCTTATTGCCCCTATGGGGCAAAAATAAAATTGAGGAACCCGCCAATATCGGAAAAATAACAATTATTGTTAACCAAGGAAAAGAATTCGTGGTAAAGACAAGATACGCTTTGGCCAGAAAACCCCGTACCTCTAAAATCATTATATATCGTTTTTGAGAGTACGGGGTTTTGTCGGTAAAGAGAAATCAAATGGGTGTAAGTGGAGTTTTTTGCAACGTATCAATAAGTCAATAAGCTAGCCCCATACTGCGGGTTGTCTCATGCCATAAATAAACCCGTACACTCAAGAAATCTGTTGGACAGGCGGATTCACACCTTTTACAACCTACACAGTCCTCTGTTCTTGGGGCCGAAGCAATTTGCTTAGCTTTACATCCGTCCCAGGGTATCATTTCTAATACATCTGTGGGGCAGGCTCGTACACATTGAGTACACCCTATACATGTATCATAAATCTTTACTGAATGTGACATTGGATCTATAAAATTTTTGAACGTCATAAATTTTCGATCTAGTAAATTAGTAAATGAGTCATAGATTTATACACCAGACGAATCAATGATTTAGATTTACCAGAACTTGTTTGTAATCAATCTACTTCTGGATCTGCTCATGAGAGAAGGCCAAGATACTTTGATTTCTTACGTTTTAGCAAAAACGGTCATAGGTTTCTGGTTTATACCGCACATGTTAATTTGAATTAGTGAATATTCCTTATTTTTTATTTATATGTAAATACCTATGATTACCACTATTTATTGCTCATTACTATTTATTTAGCAAATTCGATTGATTGATACGAGTTGATTTTATGTTACGATGAATTGATGAAACAATAGCTAAGCCAATAGCTGCTTCAGCGGCTGCAATAGCTATAACAAAAATCGAGAAAATGTCTCCTTTTAATTGGCGACTATCAAATAAATCAGAAAATGTTACGAAATTCATATTAACCGCATTCAGTATAAGCTCAAGACACATAAGTGCTCTTACCATATTTCGACTTGTAATCAATCCATAGATGCCGATGGATAATAAATAGGCACTTAAAACAAGTACATGTTCGAGCATCATTGAACTACTCCTCATCAATTCAATCTCGATTCATTTCAATATGAACAATAATTCAATCGATTCGATTGACTAGAATATAACAAGTCCATAATAAAGAAAAGTATTGGTAATAGATCGAACTAAAACATTGACCTTTTAATACATGAAGAATCTTAAAATTAAAATGGAATTGAAGGAAAATAGAGGAGATAAGACAGAACAACTGAAGTCCTTTTTTCGTATTTATTACTTTACTGACGAGCCATAGCAATTGCACCGATCAAGGCAACTAAAAGAATTATAGAAATAAGTTCAAATGGAAGAAAGAAATCTGTTGATAAATGAATTCCAATTTGTTGACCATTATTTATCAAATCTTGCTCTATAATTTGGTTTGATCTTGTGGTCCAAATAATACCGTACCATGACGTATCTGAGATAGTAGTAATTAGTGAAACTAAAATACTTGTACAAACCAGTGAAGTGATCCCATCTCCAACGGTCCAAAGATGGAAATCGTTATAATATTCTGAGCCATTCATGAACATAACAGCAAATACAATTAAGACATTTATGGCACCCACATAAATAAGAAGTTGTGCAGCAGCTACAAAATGGGAGTTCGATAGAATATGAAATAAGGATATACACGCAAGAACCAATCCCAATGAAAAGGCAGAATAAATTGGATTGGTAAATAATACTACTCCTAAACCGCCGACTATAAGACCCAACCCTAAAAATACTAAAAGAAAATCATGTATTGGCGCAGGTAAATCCATTATATGTAAAATAGGAGAGAATTAAATTCGAAATGTTTCATGACCTTATTGACCAGACCAGGAAAAAAGACATTACCCTATTTTTTTTTTTACGTTCTTAATAGAAATTGAATTAAATACGATACTATAAGGGGTGTTGGTTGCTGTAGATATACTTATTAATTTTAATTGCATCCCGTTTCTCTATACGAAAAAGGGCCGTTCTGAATTGAATTTATCGATTTTATATATTCTATATTTTTTTTTTTATAAAAAAAAAAATACAAATATAGAATATTTTTTCCGATTTTGAAATCATCACAGAACAGATATATGAATATATTTTCTTTTCAATACAAAGCACGTCATGAGTCTCACTAATCTTTGATTAGCATTCTGAGTTATTGACTAAGCAAAATGAAAGAAGTTTCGTTCCTTTAGAGCAAAACATAATTTTAAGAAGTGGTAATTGTTATTGAATCGAGAGTTTTACCCGTGGTTTTTTATTGGAGTTGAATTCATAATTGTTTGGATTGTGTAATCTCCAATTATTGACATAGGTAACCGACCCAAAGCAATTTGATTATAATTCAATTCGTGACGATTATAAGTAGAAAGTTCATATTCTTCAGTCATTGATAAACAGTTTGTTGGACAATACTCGACGCAGTTACCACAAAATATACAGATTCCGAAATCAATACTGTAATTAAGCAATCGTTTCTTTCGAATATCAGTTTCCAATTTCCAATCAACAACGGGTAGATCGATAGGGCATACACGAACACATACTTCACAAGCAATACATTTATCAAATTCAAAATGTATTCGACCGCGGAAGCGTTCCGATGTGATCAATTTTTCATAAGGATATTGAATAGTTATAGGTAAACGATTTGCGTGGGATAAGGTAATCATAAAACTTTGACCAATATACCTTGCTGCTCGGACTGTTTGTTGACCATAATTCAAGAACCCGGTTACCATAGGGAACATATCGTGAATATCTATAAATAATTTAATGTTTCTTTCTCTTGGTTTAGAAAAGTTTTGAATTGAAAATATCCTATGTCTTCACAGTGAAAGCAGTTGAGAAGAAGTTGTCAATAATAGATTACCTAAAGAAACAGGTAAAAGAAATTTCCACCCAAGATTCAATAGTTGGTCCATTCTCATCCTAGGTAAAGTCCACCTTGTTGTGATAGGAATGAATAAGAACAAAAAAGCTTTAGCTAATGTAATAAAGAGACCTATTGTCGTTTCAAAGACTCCGCGCACTTCATTAATTCCCCAAAGATCTGGCATAAATATGTACGGAATAGAGAGATTCCAACCGCCCAAGTAAAGAACTGTTACAAATAATGAAGAAACTAATAGGTTTAGATAGGAAGTAACATAAAATAAACCAAATTTTATACCGGAATATTCGGTTTGATAACCCGCAACTAATTCTTCTTCTGCTTCTGGTAAATCAAAAGGTAATCTCTCACATTCTGCTAGGGAAGAAATTAGAAAAACCATAAACCCTATAGGTTGACGCCATAGATTCCACCCCCAAAAACCATATTTTGACTGCGCCTCGACTATATCAACTGTACTTGAACTGTTAGATAATCATAGTCGATGATAACATCACTGGTCTCATCGCTATTGCAAAACCGTACATGAGACTTTGGCTTCATACGGCTCCCCCATGGCCACAAATAAATATAAGGACTGAATTTTTTCGATATGTTTTGTTTGTAGAGTAGATCGGGTAAAGATACATCGGAGAGTCCAAAATTAGACCAATGCAATTCTGTCTGCTATAAATATATAAATAACAAAAAAGCGCTTCTGAATTGATCTTATCCTTTAGAATTTAAATTGGTCTTTGTTCAGTAATAACTCAATCCTTAAATAAAATACTCATAAAAAATTCAACTTATATCTTTTAATTACGAAAAAAATTCGACATTCTATTAGTTCTTGTATCATGATAAGAATTCTATCTGTATTAATACGGATAAATAAATAATTTTTTTTTTTTTTTTTTTCATTGGAAATGCACTCCATTTCTTTCGTTCTTATTCTTCTTTCTCAAAGAAATCTAAAGAAAATAAAGGATTACTTCGTTCCTGATAGTACTTTCTTTAATCAGTGGATAGGAGCATACTCTGGATCGGGATCGTGGGGAAGTACTGCTCGATTGTTTCTACTAACTTAAAGCCCCCTTAGGATTCCTTTTTTGCGGAAATACCCTTTAAGGATAACTTACATTATCTCCATTACAAATCCTTTGTGTACCTTGGTATTCCTAACCGTCCACTAATTTTTTCTCGACCCCCGGTATGGTACTACAAACAATAGTAAAAAAAAAAAAGACTCCATACAGGTTAATCGTTTATACCCGCTTCAAACTACGGTGAATAATTCACCAATTCTGGGGATTCTGTTGCTTATATTTACTTTTTAAAAATTCTTGTACCTAGGGAATGAGACTCAAATTTTTACTGCCAATTTATAAGCTGTTTTGTTTCACTCATATTACTATCTGGTTTAGTTCATCGCTCTGAATGATGAATACAAAATAAATATTTTTATTCAATAGGTTCAATCTTTTTCCTAGAATGAAAAAAAATAGGTAAAGTAAAAAAGAGCGAATGTTCTAACGAATCGCACGTAGAGAAATTGATAAAACACATGGAGTTAATGGTATTTCATAACTAATCGATTGAGCAGCAGCTCGGAGACCACCTAAAAAGGAATATTTATTATTCGATCCATATCCTGACATAAGAAGTCCAATAGGGGCAATACTTGAAATTGCAATCCATAAAAAAACACCGATACTGAGATCGGCTAGAACAAGGTGATAGCCAAAAGGAATTACTGAATAACTTAGTAAAATGGATATAACCGCTATAGAAGGTCCGATACTGAATAAACGAATATCCCCTCTAGAGGGAAGAAGATCCTCCTTGAAAAGTAGTTTAGTCCCATCTGCTAGAGCTTGAAGAATTCCCCAAGGCCCTGCGTATTCGGGTCCAATACGTTGTTGTATCCCCGCAGATATTTGTCTTTCTAACCACACAATAACTAGTACCCCTATTAGGATTCCCGATAAAGGAGTAAAAATAGGAACAAGCAGCCCTATGAGTCCATAAACCTCTTTTAAGGATTCCGATCTGGAAAAAGAATTGATAGCTTGTTGTACTTTTGTCGTATCAATTATCATTTCAACGATCAACTTCTCCCATAATGATATCTATACTACCTAGTATTGTCATAATATCAGCCAATTTCATTCTTTTAACTAGCTGAGGAAGAATTTGCAAATTGATAAACCCTGGCGGACGAATTTTCCATCTCCAAGGAAAAACACTCTGATCTCCTATCAGAAAAATTCCCAATTCTCCCTTCGGGGCTTCTACTCTCACATAAAGTTCTTGTTTCGACAATTCAAAAGTGGGGGAAGGTTTTTTACTAATGAATCGATAATCAAAATCATTCCATTCGTAATCCCTTGCTCTATCAAAACGCCGTACCTCTAAATTCTCATAAGGCCCCCCCGGAATTCGTTCCAGAGCTTGTTGAATAATTTTTATAGATTCCGTCATTTCACTAATTCGGACTAAATAACGAGCTAATGAATCTCCTTCTTTTTGCCATTGTACTTCCCAATCAAATTCGTCATAACACTCATAATGATCAACTTTACGAAGATCCCATGGAATTCCGGAAGCTCGTAGCATGGGTCCGGATAAGCCCCAATTTATTGCTTCTTCTCCACTAATAAAGCCCACTCCTTCAACTCGTTCCAAAAATATAGGATTCTGCGTAATAAGATTTTGATATTCAATAATCCCTGTTAGAAAATAATCACAGAAATCCAAACATTTATCGATCCAGCCATGAGGTAGATCGGCAGCTACTCCCCCGATACGGAAAAAATTGTGCATCATTCGCATGCCGGTGGCAGCTTCGAATAGATCATATATCAACTCTCTCTCTCGAAAAATATAGAAGAAAGGGGTCTGCGCACCGATATCCGCCATAAAAGGGCCAAGCCATAACAAATGAGAAGCTATACGGCTCAATTCCAGCATAATGACTCTAATATAGCTGGCTCTTTTAGGTACTTGAATATTTCCCAACTGTTCCGGTGCATTTACCGTTATTGCCTCTGTAAACATAGTAGCTAAATAATCCCAACGTGTTACATAAGGCAGATATTGTATAATGGTTCGATTTTCTGCAATTTTTTCCATTCCTCTGTGTAAATAACCCAATACGGGTTCACAGTCAATAACATCTTCGCCATCAAGAGTAACAATGAGTCGAAGAACACCATGCATTGATGGGTGGTGAGGACCCATATTGACTATCATGAGATCTTGTCTTGTAGTTGGTACAGTCATATATTTTTCTCCGATTCATTATTCCATTAATTGCTGAAAACGAAGTTCATCAAAATGAATAAAATAATCTAATATAAATATAATAAATCAAATAATTTAAAACGAATTTAAAATGAACTTAACGAGTTTTTGGCTCGCGAATATCCAATAGATTTATTAATTCTTTATAACGTACTCTATTTTTCTTTGACAAATAGGCCAGTAGCCGTTGACGTTTTCCCAGAATTTTCTGAAGACCTCTCTGGGATAAATAATCTTTTCTGTGCAATTCTAAATGTGAAGTAAGTCTGCGTAGCCTGTTGGTGAAACTGAATATTTGAAATTCAACAGACCCCCTATTTTCCTCTTTTTCTTCTTGCGAAATAACCGAGATGAATGAATTTTTTACCATAATTCTTTGCCCCTCCCTGTGTTTTTTATTTATTTTTTTTACAAATATGGATTTTAGCGATCTGTAATAATAATTCATTTTAATTTGTTATACACAATAAATATAAATTAATCTGGATTTATTCATATACTTCTTTTTTTTTATTAAATTAATAAATCCAATTTTTCAATTTTCGAATATAAATACAAAAAGAGGATAGATGCTCAATTTTGCACCCCAAAATTTGGATCTAAGATGAGAGGATTCCCCCAATTCATTTCTGATCTGATAAAATCATTGAATCAGTATCATGTACCATAATGTAACAAGTGTTACATTATGGTACATGATCCATAAGAAGTGTATCATCAACTACGCGGATACATGTGTATTCTTAACATACTGAAACGACTACCATTATAGGTATCAAACCAATAGCGATTCATGCAAGCTAAATCTTCTAATCGATAATTTGGCCAAAGAAACAATTTTAACTTCATCAAATTTTTTGTATCTTTATCAAGATGCCGTCCTTTATTAAAAAATGGGACACAGTTACTTTCATTGTTACCATTGCAAAATACTGTATTTCTATCCCCAACATTTACATTCTTCGAATTTAAACAAATTCGAATTCTCAATTCTCTACGACGTTTAGGAGATAAAATATTTTCAAGAACAAGCCAATCATAATGATTTTTGTCTTTATTCCTAAAAAACCTTTGATGTCGTGCAATGGATTTATCAAGACCCCACCTAGTAACATTTCGTTTTTTCTTATTTCTTTTTTCCCAATTTCTTTTTATCTTATCAACATTGCTTTTTTCTTGGTATCCTCGATTAGTTTGGTACTTATTTTTATGTATCAGTGAAATAGCTAGGATTTGATACATAATAAATTTCTCATCCCAATTTATAGATATCCGATTTGGTTCAACAAGCAATGTTCCGTTTTTTAGTAATTTTGCAACAGTTAAAGTTTTCGCATTTGGCACTACATCCATACTAAGTTCGCCTCTTCTAATAGAGGCTATGGCAATTTTCTTTGGGTTTTCCAATCTAAGCAGTAGACAAAATACTCTGATATTATTGATCATTTTTTCAGTCACAAGATCATCCCATTTTAATTGAAAACCATAAAACCTTTTCAGAAAAAAATCTAATTCCACTATTACAGCGAGCATAGATGGCTTTTTCTTTTTGGTTTTGGGTTTTTGACTGTCTGATCCTCCCGCATTATCTTTTTTCTTTTCTTCTTTATCTTTTTTTTCTTGGTTTGATGAATCCGATCCCTGATTCCCCTTTTTTTGTGTCTCTGATTGAATATTTCCTTGTACTGGCTTCTTTTTTTTAGTTTCTAATTTGTTTTGATTAGAGAATATCTGCTGAAAGTCATTTTTTTGTTCTTCTTCGAGATTGTTTTGTGAACCAAGGTTATCATTTCCATTTAAATTTAAAGTAAGGGAATTTATTGGGATGATCCAAGGTTGCATCCTATATGCATCATAAAGTGACACTAATTCTGGGAAAAACCAATCGTCCATATCAGATATAGGCTTATATTGTATTTCTTCATTCATTTTCATCCAGTTAAAGGAAGTTATTGTTGGATTGGCTAGGTTGATTTTTTTACGAATCAAGCTAGAAAAAGAATCCTTCTTATCACTTTGCTCAATTATTTGATAATAATTAGCCAGAGTTTTTTTATTTTTTTTATAAACAGTGACCTCACTTTCCATATTTGTCCAGCGCTTAATATTGATTTTTGTTTTAAAAGAAAAATCCAAAAATTTCCAATCAAAATATTTTCTATCCAAATTTCGATTCGTATCAGAATTTTCTATTAGATAATTATTAAGAGATATATCTACCGGCATATAAACATTTTTAGGATTAGACGTGTTGTAATTATCGAGAAACTCTTCGTCTTCATTTCTTGATCTGAAAAAATATGAGTCCTTCTTATCTTTATAATGAAGCCAGTTATGGGCTAAACGATCATATTTGTAGTTTTTCAATTTCTTTTTTTGATTCAGTATTGAATCCACTGCAAAATTTTTGTGTTTCTCGTAATGAATTAATTGGTCTTTTTCATCTAAATCAAAATTTGGTGATTTTTTAGTTTGACCTATACAACTTTGATGAATTTTTTTTTGCCATTTTTTCGCTAATAATCGAGACCAGCTAGTCTGAGATATAATGTATTGATAGGGATAATGTTTTAACGCGTTTTTCCATTGTCTTTTAAAGGAATTCTTTATTCTATCCTTAAGAAAAAGAAGTTTTCCCTGATATTGAAGTACAGATCTCAAGTGATTTGTGTTAAAACCTGAGGTTTGGGATAATTTGTAAAAAACATATGCCTGTGACAAGGAAGCTGGTTCAGAAAAAATAGGTGAATTTTTTTTACTAATATTAGTATTAGAAAATAATTTTTTTATAGTCGAAATAAAACGAATTGTATTTTGATTTGTTTCATCAATTCTTTCTTGATTTATTTTTTCGGTGAAATTATTTTTATCAAAAATGTTGTTTTTTAATTCAAGTAATTTAAGAAAGAGTTTTACAACGATTTTTATAATTTTTATTTTTTCTTTAATTTTTTTTTGAATAGATAAAAGAATCTCTATGTAAAGCCTTTCAATAAAAATTTGTAAAAAATAATAACATTTACGTTTTAATCGGGTACTTCTTCTTTTTAATATTTTTAATATATGCCAAATATCTTTCGGTGATTCTAATCTCTTATCATCACAACTCATTTCATTAGGACTAATGTTTATATCAGGAATTTGTAATATTTTGTTCTTGTCTTTTTTGATTTTTTCGATTTGATTTCTAATTATATTTGTCCTATCGGACACATCCTTTATTTTTTTTACAGTCGGTGAATAATTTATCCAATCCACGGATTTAATAGACGATTCATTAAAAATCTGATTACTTATTATATCATTTTCTTGATTTGTATTTATACTCGCTTCTTTTATTTCCAATAAAGGAATTGGACTTAGTTTTGGAGATTCTTTATTTAAAAATATTTCTATTTTTAAATAAAGAATCCTTTGTGTTTTTTCTTTTACAACTAAGAGTTTTTTTTTTATTTCTTTCAAAACAGGTTTAAAAAAGGAAGGTCGTTTTCGGGGAGAACCAAAAGGACGTTCAGCTTCCAGTCCCCAAATTGTTAAAAAACAAAAATCATCTCTTTTTCTCTTCTTTTTCATTGGATCTCTATGATCCAACTCTACTTTAGCTCCATGCCAAGGTTCCAGGCAGAAAGGAAATAAAATCTTTATCTGAATACCATCTGTTAACCAATCTTTCGGAAATTCATTTTCTGACAATTGAACACCATTATAAGTGCATTTAACATGCATTTCGTTATGCCACGCTTTCCAATCCTTGCGCCATTCGGGAATTTGAAATAATAACATACGGCCAACATTTTTAATTATTATTAATGAGGGTAATACGATAAATTTTCTAAGAATTGATTGGGTTAGTAACAAACAACCTCGCAGTGGTTGAGCATAATCAGTATTATCCCACATTTCCGATATTCTTACTCGCTCATCCTCCGCTCTTTTTTCAGCTTGTTTTCTTTTTTCTTTTGTTTCTTGCGTTTTAGAATTTTCAATTTTTGATTCCCTGACTTTTTTTATTCTTATCCAATTTCTGAAAAAAAAATTAAGTAGTTTTGAAATACCAAAATAAGAAAAAAAAGTTATGTCTCCTCTGTCCAAAAAAAGTGGGGAACGCACTCTTGGTTGAAACAAACCCAAAATAGCGGTTTTACTTCGTTGAGCGCGCGTGGATCCCATGATTAGATCTCGGTTATAATCCGATTGTAGTGCATAACGTGTCAAATATAGTTCCTCTGGCTCATCCTTCTTTTCTTTATCGTTATCCTGATTACTAGTATTCTCTGTAGTATTACTTGTATTCCCAATAGTAGTATTGGTAGTTGTCTCGGTAGTAGTACCGGTGGAAGGAGTCGTCTTATCCTTCTCGTCCTCGTCCTCGTCCTCGGTCTCAGTATAAACTAATACGTATTTTGATTTGCGGGAACGAATACTGGCCTCCGGTTTTGCTTTTTCTTCTCCTTCTTTTTCTTCTCCTTCTTTTTCTTCTCCTTCTTTTTCTTCTTTTTCTTTTTTTTCTTCTCCTTCTTTTTCTTTTTTTTCTTTTTTTTCTTCTCCTTCTTTTTCTTTTTTTTCTTCTCCTTCTTTTTCTTTTTTTTCTTTTTCTTCTTTTTCTTTTTCTTCTTTTTCTATCTTCAGTCGTTCTTCCACTTCGAACTCGTCAAGCAATTTGTATGACCATCGAGGAACCTTTTTTTCAATTTCTTTTGTTTGATCATTAGGAATTTCATTATCAACTTTTGCTTCTTCTTCTTCTTCAACTTTTGCTTCTTCTTCTTCAACTTTTGCTTCTTCTTCTTCTTCAAGGAATTCCTCTCCTAGTTCCCCTTCATCTTCATATAGCTGCTCTGCAAATTCGTCAAAATCTTGAGTAAGGAAAACAAAAAGTTTATTTTCACAAATGTTTTTTTTAGAATCTTCCATTGAGGTGATTAAAAGACTGTCCGTGCCTGAGTGTGAATCCACATTTTTTATTGTCCCGCGATGGGGTCCGTTCAAAAAAGGATCATACAATTTAGGTAAGCATTTTTGTTCAGTTTCATCATTGTATAAGTATAATCTAGTCCTTTTTTCGAGTATATCTGGATCAAAAGACTCTTTATCTAGTGCTTTATCTAGTGCTTCGATTCGATTGGCAAATTCGTTGCTTAGATTGTTTCGTTTTTGCTCATTGGTATGGACCCAATGATTATATAGCTCTTCTTCGGATACTTTTCCTGTCGTGCACAAAAACAGCTTTTTGCGTATCATTTCAAAAAAGGTTAATAAACTCGGTGGATATGTAAAAGATATTCTTAGTTTTCCATCACTTACACACGTAGAAAAAAAATATTGTGACATTTCATCTCTTACAGCTGTTTCAAATTGATCATTTTTGATATATCGCAATGGACGATTCCATCGTTTATAGTCAAAAAGAAGAGTCACAAGAGGTTTTTCAAACCAGAAGGGGTCTTTCTTTTTATTTTTAAGTTTTTCTTTGAATTCCTCTTCTTCCTGTTTAGTCCCGAAAGTTGTTTCTTCTTCTATATCAGCTTCTTCTATATCAGCTTCTTCTATATCAGCTTCTTCCCCCCCCTTTTTTTTTTGGGGGATATCTTTCAGTTTCTTAGTTAAAATAGGCGACGGTACTCTGCCTAAATAGTAGACACTGGTGATAAAAAAGATCATACTAAAAATTCGACTTCGAGACATAGAACTTTTCAATTCCGACACAAGGTACTTATACTTATTCGCTAAAAAAGCACGATTTTTACTTTGCCGTATCCAGAAAAATACAAATCCAACCCCTTTCAGGAATAATTTCATTAATAAAATGTGACCAATTAACCAACCAACAAAACTACTTGTTAGAAATAATATCTTGTTGTTGTATCGAAACATATAAATGTTGACTAATCTGGCTAACGTTGGGCTTGGTAAAACAAAATGGTTCAATAATTGAAAAATAAAATTTTCGAAGAATACACATTGAATGCTGAGATTTCGTATTGAATTTCTGGTAGTAGATCCATCATCAAAAAAGTCTTTGTGATTGGTCCAGAAGAACTGAAACAAAGAATACGGTAGAACTAGGACCGTTATTGTATGAGGTCTACCCAATGCTAGATGGAGAGGCGTATAATAAATAGATACGAACATAGTGAGCTGTCCCAAAATAAAACCAGTTATTGCTGCTGCCTCCTTCTCGTTTCCCTCTTTCATAACCCGAGCTCGGATAAGGAGGAGATAAGACGGCCCTATGGAGAATGCGCTCAGAAATCCATAA